GGCATCAATAGAAAACCCCCAATTTTTTTTTTTGGGGTCCTGCTTATTTTCATTGGCTTCGGATTAGTAGAATAATTCGGAATAGCGGCCAAGATCTTGGGAAAATCCAATTTCATTTTTCAATGGGGTTAGATGATCTAGTTCTTAATATTATTACTTTAAAGAACTGACAGATTCCACAACAAATCTCTTGATTCGGAATTAGAGACTCATGTCCCATCTGATGAATCAATTTTCTTTTACACTTCTGTATCTCACTCTATCTTGTTTTTTAGTATTATCTAAAATAACCGATGAATTATGAATTTTCCATAACTTAGGTAAGTGCTTTACCAACATATGTAGTGTAGTAAAAAAATAAATGGAATTTAACCCTTTCATGCTTACTATAACTAGTTATTTCGGTTTTCTACTGGCTGCTTTAACTATAACCCCAGCTCTATTTATTGGCTTGAACAAGATACGTCTTATTTGAAATGAATTGAATGAATAAGTCAGAAAATAAAAATCTTTCTTTTGGATTCCTGGTATTCTACGACTCTTTTCCACACTAATTATCAATTCTTTTCTTGGTCATTGAGATTCGTGGATAATTTAGACTACTATTTAGGGATAGATCGTACCTCTTTTTTTTTATCCCCTCGAACAAATCGAAATGATTGAAGTTTTTCTATTTGGAATCGTCTTAGGCCTAATTCCTATTACTTTAGCGGGATTATTCGTGACTGCGTATTTGCAATACAGACGTGGGGATCAGTTGGATCTTTGATTGAGTAATATTTCTTTTTTGATTGACCTCCTCCAGACCAGAGAGGAGGTCAAATTGGAGTTGCAATTCAACTTTGTTTTGTTAAGTTATTTTACTCTGCTTCGACATAAGATAGATGGAATCACGCTCTGTAGGATTTGAACCTACGACATCGGGTTTTGGAGACCCGCGTTCTACCGAACTGAACTAAGAGCGCTTTCATTCAAAAAGAAAACCCTTTTCTACTCCTAACGTGTCTCACGTACGTATAGTATCCACAAATTCAAGTTATACCCACTTTAATCGATCTCCTCGCTACTGCCCATAAAGAAGAAAGAAGTAATAGGTAGGGATGACAGGATTTGAACCTGTGACATTTTGTACCCAAAACAAACGCGCTACCAAGCTGCGCTACATCCCTTTTCCAAATTGTTGTATAATGGCATTGTACACAATTCCTGTCTTGTTTTCCACATCGTAATTTTCTTCTCTTTCTCTATCTATATAGAACCTTCTTGTCATTTCTTCTTTTTGGTCTCATATAATCAAGGAATGGTATACATCTAAAATACTATCTAATTTCACCTATAAAAGAAAGATTACTATTCCTTGGTAATGTATAGGAAGAAGGGGTCATCTTTTTCTTTTTTAGGGGTAGGAAAATCTCGTCTATACCGTTCATTCTATATATAGAATATTGATTTTGTTTTTTTAGTTAGGAATTTCGCCTAAACAAAAGAAATACAAATGATCTTGGGCAAGAGTATCTGATCATATATGTATTCCAATAAGGAAGGAGGATTTTCAATGCGGGATATAAAAACATATCTCTCTGTAGCGCCCGTGCTAAGTACTCTATGGTTTGGGGCTTTAGCAGGTTTATTGATAGAAATTAATCGTTTATTCCCAGATGCTTTGTCATTCCCTTTTTTTTAATTCTAGTTATTGCTATGCGAGGAATTCTTCGTGACATGACGCAAATTTGCCCTTTTTCAATCCTTTTTTTTTAGTATAGGAAGGAAAAAGAAAGAAAAGATGGATTGGGTTGAACCTCAGAGTCATGAAAAATTCGGAAAATCCCATTTTGGAAAACAGAAATTCAATCAAAAGCGGTATCCAAGCTAAGTCAGGCCTCAGAAATCAGAGCATAGAAAGAGGCTGGGCTGGCTACTTAAATGAAAGGATTTCGAAGCAAAATCCTTGCTAATTCGACAAGGATTGTATTCTTTAATTATTTCTCTATTTTTTATTACTTAATTTAAGAATTTTAAAAATTTTTTATTCGAATGGATTTTATTCTTCTTCTTGGGATTCAAAATAGAAGAATAACAGAATAAGTAGAAGAATTAAGTTAAGTCAATCCAAAAAAGAAAGGAGGTTCATGGCCAAGGGGAAAGGTGTTAGAATCAGAGTTATTTTGGAATGTATCAGTTGTGTTCGAAAAGGTGCCAATGAGGAATCGACGGGGATTTCTATATATAGTACTCAAAAGAATCGCCACAATACACCCGGACAATTAGAATTAAAAAAATTTTGTCGTTATTGTCGCAAGCATACGACTCATGACGAAATAAAAAAATAGGAGCATCGTGTGTTCGATCTTTCCAAAGAACAGATTTAATATATAGAACATAGATAGAATACAAAATACAAATCAATTCATTTGATTTCAGGTAGATATTATTTCATATGTATAGAGGGTATTCATATACTATATATGAATCAAATAATAATATGAATATGAATCAAATAATATAGAATCAAATAATATATGGACCAAAGAAAGACTACTTCTTCTGGATCCAAAATTAATAAAATAAAGAAATCCATTTTTTTATTTTCAAATTTTTAAATAAAGAATAAATCATGTATACATCTAAACAACCTTTTCATAAATCTAAGCAAACTTTTCATAAATCCAAGCAAACTTTTCATAAATCCAAGCAAACTTTTCGTAAATCCAAGCAAACTTTTCGTAAATCCAAACAACCTTTTCGTAGGCGTCCTCGGATTGGCCCGGGGGATCGAATTGATTATAGAAACATGAGTTTAATTAATCGATTTATTAGTGAACAAGGAAAAATATTATCGAGACGAATAAATAGATTAACCTTGAAACAACAACGATTAATTACTCTTGCTATAAAACAGGCTCGTATTTTATCTTTCTTACCATTTCGTAACTATGAGAATGAGAAGCAATTTCAAGCCCAGTCAATTTCCATAATTACTGGTCCTAGACCCAGAAAGAATAGACATATTCCTCAATTAACGCAAAAGTTCAATTCCAATCGAAACTTAAGAAACTCCAACCAGAATTTAAGAAACAACAATCGGAACTTAAGTTCCGATTGTTGATGTTTTATTTGAAAGGGCCAGACCTATATAAAGAAAGTAATCCAGTTTTGATTCTTGTGTTTGTTATAAGAAAGAAAAATGGGGAAGAATAAATAGTTTTTTTATTTATTGCAACATGCTCGTTGATTCCTACCACTTAATCTTAATTTATTGTATCTTCCCGGAGTTCCCTCTCCGGGAATTCGGTTTTAATTATTCCTGTATATTACTTTTTTATCCATTTAATTGAGGATCTTTATTTTATTGGAAATCGTGTAAAGATTATTTGGATTTGATACAGCTACTTGTGCAAGCATTTTACGATTAAGAATCAATTCCTTCTTGTACAGATTGTGTATTAATTTACTATAACTATCGAATACTTTATATATCCGCGTTGCTGCGTTTATCCGAGTGATCCACAAACGACGAAAATCCCTCTTTTGCCTGCCTCTATCTCGATGAGAGGAAACAAAAGCTCTTCTTACTTGTTGAGTAATCATTCGATTAAGTCTTAAATGAGCCCCTCTAAAGTTTGAGGCAAATGAACGCATTTTTGTTCGTCGTCTCCGAGCTATATATCCTCGCGGAACTCTGGTCATTGAATCAAATTAACCTTAATGAATAACTAATGATTTCTCTTCTTTTAGCCATCCTTTTTCCCATTAATAACAAAACGAATTATTCCGATATATAAAATAGTAATTCCAATGGCTTTTGCTACTGTAACCTTCCCAACCACGATTTTTTATTCTATTCTCTTCAGTTATTTCGCATAGAAATAACAAATTCTAACGATACTCAAAAAAATAGTGGGTTCCATCGTTTCTATGGTTCCCTTTTAAACGGTGAGGCCCTCTCTATACACCGGAGCCCTTTCTTTCATTTCATCAAAAGGTATTGTGAACTTGTATAGTTCACATTCTTTGGCTCTACCTATCCATTATAGAGTAAATAGCTCTTTTCACAATAAGAGTTATCCATACAGTGACGGCATTTAATTATGAAAGTTGGCTAAGTAGCTGACCCTGTTAGTCCGTTCTTTTAAGATAAAGGAGCATAAGCCTTTTTCTTTTTATTACTATTTCCTCCGCTTAATGGATAACCATTTTCTACCAATGGGGGAATTGCTTCTTAATTTCCAATTTAGATGATTGGATTTGCACCAAAGGAAACCAGAAATTCCATATACCATAGAAATCTAGGATAGAGAAGCTCTATCCTATTCATTGGTACCGATCATGGATACTTCAAAAATTGTCTTATTTGTTTGAACTCATGATCTGAACGAGTCGCACATACACCCTAGCACATGTTCCTCGACGCTGAGGACATCCCTTAAGCGCGGGCGATTTTCTAGCATTTCGTATTGGCTGTCTTGCGTTTCTAATAAGTTGTTTAACCGTTGGCATGTCGTATGTATATAGAAAAAAAAAAGGATTGGTTTAGATCGATCTTAACCTGATGATTGATCATCATGAAGTATTTCTATTTTCTATTAAATCGCAGAAAACCTGAATTTAGGTTTGAAATAAATTTACAAGAAATCCGGCCACTACCACTCCTTAAACATTTCTGGAAACCACACTGGATCAGTATCGCAGTGCTCGTCAATCATTTCATCCCCTACAATATCGACAAGTCCATAAGCTTTGGCTTCGTCTGCTGACATAAAAACATCCCTTTCCATGTCTTCGGATACAACCCAAAAAGGCTTGCCTGTTCTTAGTGCATAAACCCTTGTGATCATTTCGCGAACTTTGTGTAACTCTTCCACTTCTAGTAAAAATTCTGGTGTCCTTGCCCGATAATAAGCACTAGCAGGTTGGTGAAGCATAATCCTCGCGTGAGGGAATGCTATACGCTTGGTGGGTTCGCCTCCAAGCAGAATGAAGGATGCCATGGACGCAGCCATTCCGAGGCATATTGTATATATATCTGGTGTCACCGTTTGCATCGTATCAAAAATCGCCATTCCTGAGATTAGCCACCCGCCTGGGGAGTTTATAAACAAAAAAATATCGCTAATTCCATCTTCTATACTGAGATATACCATGAGACCTGTAATATGATTCGTGACCTCGCAACGAATCTCTTGACCTAAAAAAAGTGTCCTTTCTCGATACATAACATTGTATAAGTCAACCCAAGTCGCTTCTTCATCTCCGGGAATCCGGTAAGGTACTTTTGGAACACCAATGGGCATATTAGATTAATATTATTAAATTTAAGTAAGAAAACTACACTTTAATATGGAAACGTAAGAATGGAAGAGAAAGAAAGAATCCGCAGTTTATTGTCTTCATTTTTTTTTTCTTATTCTATATGAATACTATAGATTCTATTAATACGTAGATTGAAATAATACATATAAGGAAGGTAAGACAGATTGAATAAAGAAAAAGGAATCGGTGATTGGAATGATAAACAAAGAGGGATAGGGATCTATTCTTCGTTTTTTCCAAATAGGCCAAGCTACCCATTGCATATTGGCACTTATCGAGTATAGAATAGATCTGCTTCTCTTTCTTCTTACGAACAGAATTGGCTTCTTATTTTTAATGGAATGAAATAAATATTCACGCTTTCTGACACAGAATCCCCTAGAGGGGTTAGGTACATAGGATATGGATAGTCTTTTCCAATGCGATAAAATAAAGCGACATCGTGTCTATTTTTCTTTGCTAAAGGGGTATTTCCATGGGTTTGCCTTGGTATCGTGTTCATACTGTTGTATTGAATGATCCGGGTCGATTGCTTTCGGTGCATATAATGCACACAGCTTTAGTTTCTGGTTGGGCCGGCTCGATGGCTTTATATGAATTAGCGGTTTTTGATCCCTCTGATCCTGTTCTGGATCCAATGTGGAGACAAGGTATGTTCGTCATTCCCTTCATGACTCGTTTAGGAATAACCAATTCGTGGGGTGGTTGGAGTATTTCAGGAGGAACTGTAACGAATCCGGGTATTTGGAGTTATGAAGGTGTGGCAGGTGCGCATATTGTGTTTTCTGGCTTGTGTTTCTTGGCAGCTATCTGGCATTGGGTATATTGGGACCTAGAAATATTCTGTGATGAGCGGACAGGAAAACCCTCTTTGGATTTGCCCAAGATCTTTGGAATTCATTTATTTCTTGCAGGGGTGGCTTGCTTTGGCTTTGGCGCATTTCATGTAACGGGTTTGTATGGTCCTGGGATATGGGTGTCCGATCCTTATGGACTAACTGGAAAAGTACAAGCTGTAAATCCAGCGTGGGGTGTAGAAGGTTTTGATCCTTTTGTTCCGGGGGGAATAGCTTCTCATCATATTGCTGCGGGTACATTGGGCATATTAGCGGGCCTATTCCATCTTAGTGTCCGTCCGCCTCAACGTCTATACAAAGGATTACGTATGGGCAATATTGAAACTGTACTTTCCAGTAGTATCGCTGCTGTTTTTTTTGCAGCTTTCGTAGTTGCCGGAACTATGTGGTATGGGTCAGCAACTACCCCAATCGAATTATTTGGGCCTACTCGTTATCAGTGGGATCAGGGATACTTTCAGCAAGAAATATATCGAAGAGTTAGCGATGGGTTAGCCGAAAATCTTAGTTTATCAGAAGCTTGGTCTAAAATTCCCGAAAAATTAGCCTTTTATGATTATATTGGTAATAATCCGGCAAAGGGGGGATTATTCAGAGCAGGCTCAATGGACAACGGGGATGGAATAGCTGTTGGATGGTTAGGACATCCCGTCTTTAGAGATAAAGAAGGACGCGAGCTTTTTGTACGCCGTATGCCTACTTTTTTTGAAACATTTCCGGTTGTTTTGGTAGATGAAGAGGGAATTGTGAGAGCGGACGTTCCTTTTAGAAGAGCAGAATCCAAATATAGTGTTGAACAAGTAGGTGTAACGGTGGAGTTCTATGGTGGCGAACTTAATGGAGTAAGTTATTCTGATCCTGCTACTGTAAAAAAATATGCGAGGCGTTCCCAATTAGGGGAAATTTTTGAATTAGATCGGGCTACTTTGAAATCGGATGGTGTTTTTCGCAGCAGTCCAAGGGGTTGGTTCACTTTTGGTCATGCTACCTTTGCTTTGCTCTTCTTTTTCGGACACATTTGGCATGGCGCTAGAACCTTGTTCCGAGATGTTTTTGCTGGTATTGATCCAGACTTGGATGCTCAAGTGGAATTTGGAACATTCCAAAAAGTTGGAGATCCAACTACAAGGAGACAAGCAGTCTGATACCACATTGCTATGGTATCTTTCATCTCTCTTTTTTGATTTGACATGGGAAACATCTCCCATCCTTGACTCTTTTTCTTTCTTTATCTTTATATGGGAAAAGATCCCAAATGACAAATGAATAGGTGTGGAAGTTATAATTGTAAATAAACCACGATCGAATCTATGGAAGCATTGGTTTATACGTTCCTTTTAGTTTCGACTTTAGGGATAATTTTTTTCGCTATCTTCTTCCGAGAACCACCTAAGGTTCCGACTAAAAAAATGAAATAATTTCATTGAAGTAAGAAGTCTCCCAGATGGGGAGACTTCTTACTTCAATTAGTCCCCGTGTTCTTCGAATGGATCTCTTAATTGTTGAGAGGGTTGCCCAAACGCGGTATATAAGGCATACCCAGTAAAGCTTACAAGTAAACCAGATATGGAGATGGCGACTAAAGTTGCTGTTTCCATTTTTATAGAATTTCAAGATTACAATGGATCTACGAAAAGATCTTGTATTTACAACTACAACGGAATAGTATACAAAGTCAACACCAATGATTAAATAGAATTTATGGCTACACAAACCGTTGAAGATAGTTCTAGACCTGGGCCAAGACGAACTCGCGTAGGTAGTTTATTGAAACCCTTGAATTCGGAATATGGGAAAGTAGCTCCGGGTTGGGGGACTACTCCTTTTATGGGGGTCGCAATGGCTTTATTCGCGATATTCCTATCTATCATTTTAGAAATTTATAATTCTTCTGTTTTACTGGACGGAATTTTAATGAATTAGGTTTCTACTAAACTAAAACTACGAAGTCATTGTTTTTCCATCCAAAAAAGCCTTTCTACTTTAAGCTATACATTTCTAGACATTCTGGTAGTTCGACCGTGGAATTTTTTTGTTTTGGTATCTCTGGAATATGAGTGTGTGACTTGTTAGAATGGATCCTATTGATAATACATAGAAAGGGCCTGTTATCTCTATCAAGATGATTCTAATTCGTCGGATATTTTTTATTCTAGTATCTGGAACACGAAATAGATAGAGTGGATCAAGAAAAAAAATGGAACTATGATTCATACTCACTATTCAGACCTCGCAACCAGACTGAAAAAAATTCAAGTAGTTTTTAATAAAAAAAGAAATTTTCTTCCTTCCAATTTTGTTTGCCCAAAAGACAACTTTTTTTTTTTCTCTCGATTTTGTCGAGTTATTACACGGATTCAATAAATGATCATCAAGCGGTTCTTATTCGAAGAACCCTTGCCTTTTGGTTAGCTTGAGACTCAATCATCGTGGCTCTAGTATGAATCTAAGGTTTTAATTGAACTGATTCATAGGATCGCAACAAGATAATTTCTATCAGAAAACTACTAGAATTTTTGCTTTATTTATTTACTAGTAAAACAAGAGTAAATCTGCATTACGCAAAAAAAAAAAAAAAGAAATCCAAAATAGGGAAGAGAAAAGTCAAGAAGCCTCTAATGACCAACATAAGGGAAAGAAAGAAAGACAGATGAGCCAACTTGAGATTTTTTGGCATTATCATCACAAAGAATAAGTTCTGGATTTTTCTTATTTCATATCTTCAAGGCAAATCGACCCAATCCAGTGGCTGATGAAGTTTTGAACCTTTTTTTTTCTAATATCCGTTGAAAATTTGTGTGTTTCTGCTTGAGCCGTACGAGATGAAATTTTCATATACGGTTCTCGGAGGGGGACTCGGGTTAGTTACCTATCTCAATAAAGTATATGATTGGTTTGAGGAACGTCTTGAGATTCAGGCAATTGCGGATGATATAACTAGTAAATATGTTCCTCCTCATGTCAACATATTTTATTGTTTAGGGGGAATTACACTTACTTGTTTTCTAGTACAAGTCGCTACCGGTTTTGCTATGACTTTTTACTACCGCCCAACCGTTACAGAGGCTTTTTCCTCGGTTCAATACATAATGACCGAGGCCAACTTTGGTTGGTTAATCCGATCAGTTCATCGATGGTCAGCAAGTATGATGGTTCTAATGATGATCCTGCACGTATTTCGTGTGTATCTCACAGGTGGATTTAAAAAACCCCGCGAATTAACTTGGGTGACAGGTGTGGTTTTGGGTGTATTGACTGCATCGTTTGGTGTAACTGGTTATTCTTTGCCTTGGGATCAAATTGGTTATTGGGCAGTCAAAATTGTGACAGGTGTACCTGAAGCGATTCCGGTAATAGGATCGCCTTTAGTGGAGTTATTACGTGGAAGTGCTAGTGTGGGCCAATCCACTTTGACTCGTTTTTATAGTTTACATACCTTTGTACTGCCTCTGCTTACTGCCGTATTTATGTTAATGCACTTTCCAATGATACGTAAGCAAGGTATTTCGGGTCCTTTATAGGGAAGCCATATCATAGAGAAAGATAATTCTAATTTTCATATATCATATCGGGTAGGTTGTGGTATTTCATTGCTACAAACATGGGTTATTGTAAAATAAGACATGTCATTTGGATACTTTTCTTCAACTCCGAAGTATTTTGATACAAATAGTTGAAGTTCATTTTATGAAAGAAAATAAGGCGGATTATGGGAGTGTGTGACTTGAATTATTGATTTGGCCATGCAGATAAAGAATTGGATCTGCCACATTAGAATTCACAACCAAAGGTGTCTCCGCATCCAATCAACACGTAAGTCCCCTATCTAGGAAGGATAGGCTGGTTCACTTGAGGAGAATATTTTCTATGATCATACCCCAACCATGTCATCCATGAACAGGCTCCGTAAGATCCCATAGAGTAGAAATAGAATAAGTCATGTGACATGATCCAATTCTCTATTTATTACACTTACTTTTTTTATTATAGTATGGAAATGGACTCCTTTTCTTTGCATCGATTGGGATCCCCAATACTATCGGAGTAAAAGAAGGGATCTAAAGAAGAACGTAGGCTAGACTTTTTGATTTTTTATTAGTAACAAGTAAATACTTTGTTTGGACATAAGAAACTTGTGATATTGAGGGGATAAACACCAACTAATCAAGAGACATGGGACAATCCACAAAGCAATTGATCATGATCAAATTTGCAAGCCAACTTGGATATTGAGCATTTACCCATAAGAATAAGATTCTTTTCAATAAGTAGTTGTAGGTGCAACTTCGGAAAAGAGAATCTGATAAAGCTTTTCTTACCTAGAGTCATTGAGTCATTATATACCTTATTCTATTATGGATCTTCCACGGTCTTTTTTCTTTCATTCTTGCTCGAGCCAGATGATGAAAAATTCTCGTGTTCGGTTCCTTTGGGGGATGGATCCTAAAGAATTCACCTATCCCAATAACAAAGAAACCTGACTTAAATGATCCTGTATTAAGAGCAAAATTAGCTAAAGGGATGGGACATAATTATTACGGGGAACCCGCATGGCCCAACGATCTTTTATATATTTTTCCAGTAGTAATTCTAGGTACTATTGCATGTAATGTAGGTTTAGCGGTTCTCGAGCCGTCAATGATTGGTGAACTGGCGGATCCGTTTGCAACTCCTTTAGAAATATTACCCGAGTGGTACTTCTTTCCCGTCTTTCAAATACTCCGTACAGTACCCAATAAGTTATTGGGCGTTCTCTTAATGGTTTCTGTGCCAACGGGCTTATTGACAGTACCCTTTCTAGAGAATGTCAAAAAATTCCAAAATCCATTTCGTCGCCCAGTAGCTACGACTGTTTTTTTAATCGGTACTGCAGTAGCTCTTTGGTTAGGCATTGGAGCAACATTACCCATTGAAAAATCCTTAACTTTAGGTCTTTTTTAGGGATTTTTCAGGTTGATTCATTCAACCGTGAAGTACCGTGCATAGGTATCTAGGGAAGATTCACTTGGAAGTAACTATTTCCTAGATACCTAAAATCCATTTTATTATGATCCATTTCGCGAAAATATAGATTGTGCCAAAGATGCAAAATTGTTTTCTTTTTTCTTTTTATTCTAACTCGAAAAAGAAGAAGAGGAAAAAATTGCAATGGATTTAAAACGAGAACTTATTCTTAGGTAAATCGATTGGGAGATGCTTCTCTAGAGTGTCCCATATCTGTTTTCCATCTTCCATACGAAAACTGTCAATTCTCATAAGATCTTCTTCAGTCTTACTCAAAAGGTCCAATAGTGTATGTATATTGGCCCTTTTGAGACAATTATACGTTCTAGAAGGCAATTCTAATTGATCAATAAAAATACAATTCAATGGAATTCCTTTTTTGTTTTTCTTTAGATTAGTTAATCTTTTTTGAAAGGTTAAAAGGGGTGGAGTAAACCTGTTTTTATTTTCTTCGAAACTAGTGCCCTCTTCCTCCGCGTGTAGAAAAGGAAGAAATAAATCAATCAAATTACGAGAAGCCTCATAAAGCGCTTCCTTAGGGGTTAAACTTCCATTCGTCCATATTTCTAGAAAAAGTATCTCGTGTTTTTCATTTCCATTCCCACAAGAAAAAATACTATAATTCACATTTCGAACAGGCATGGATACAGCATCTATGGGATAACTTCCATCTTGAGAGTTCTTTATGAGTTCCGTGTGATATCCGCGATCTCTCTTGATCTGTAACTCAATACAGAAATCAATGGGCTCTGTCAAGTTAGCTATAGGTTGTGCCGTATCAACGATCTCTACGGAAGGTGGTAAGATGATATCTTGAGCAGTTATGTATCTAGGACCTTTGACGCAAATTGATGCGTCTCTAACTCCATAGAGATTACTTCTCAATACAATTTCTTTCAAATTTAGTAAAATTTCTTGTACGGATTCTTCAATACCAGCTATTGTAGAATATTCGTGTGGCACGCTCCCAAATTTTGCACGTGTGATACATGTTCCTTCTATTTCTCCAAGTAAAGCTCTTCGCAAGGCAATACCGACGGTATCCGCTTGACCTTTTCTAAGCGGGGACAAAATGAAACGACCATAATAAAGACGCTTACTATCTACTCTTGATTCAACACACTTCCACTGTAGTGTTTGAGTGGATCCTGCTACCTCCTCTCGAACCATAATAGACTAGTATTATTATTTGATCATTGAATCGTTTATTTCTCTTGAAAGCGTTTTAATTCTTTTACAGACGTCTTTTTTTAGGAGGTCGACATCCATTATGCGGCATAGGTGTTACATCGCGTATACAACTTAATCGTACACCACTTTTAGCAATGGCTCGTAATGCGGCATCTCTTCCACTACCAGCACCCTTTACCATAACTTCTGCTCGTTGCAAACCCACTGTACGAATAGCATCTACTGCTGTTCTTTGACCAGCATAGGGTGATGCTTTTCTTGAGCTTTTGAATCCACAAGTACCCGCGGAGGACCAGAAAACCACCCGACCTTGCGGGTCTGTAACAGTTATAATGGTATTGTTGAAACTAGCTTGAACATGAATAACTCCTTTTGTTATTCTACGTGCACTTTTCCGTAAACTAAAACGCGCATTCCTACGCAAACCAATACGCACTCTCCTACGTGAACCAATTTTTGGTATAGCTTTTGTCATATTTTATTATCTCATAAATATGAGTTAGAAATAACAAAAAGAAAAAAAGATACAAAGATATCCGTTTCAGGGTAAAATATATCCTTTACTTTAATTATTAATTATTTTATTTGGAATTTGGACGTTTCCGCGGGTACTTTTTTTACTTTTTAGAAAGTAAAGTTCTTTTTCGAAAGATTACCCCTGCCTTTGTTTATGCTTCGGATTGGAACAAATGACTCTAATTCGTCCACGCCTACGAATCAGTCGACATTTTGTACAAATTTTACGAACGGAAGCTCTTATTTTCATATTTCCGTATTCCTTTCTTAAACTATGAATCTAATCTTTGGGAAAAAATAAGTCTCTTCGCTTGAATTTTGGAACTTTGAATTTATTACCCTAGAAAAAAGAAAAACCTAATCCTTTGAATCTTTGGTATCCTTCAAATCTTCGGTATCCTTCAAATCTTCGGTATCCTTCGAGTCTTCAGTACGCTTCGAATCCTTATGGGGAAGTCTATAAATTATACGTCCTTTGCTTGAATCATAACGACTTACTTCAATTTTGACCCTATCCCCCATCAGTATTCGTATAGAACTAGACCGGATCTTTCCTGAAATATAGCCCAGGATGATGGTGTCATTCTCTAGGCGAACGCGGAACATTCCGTTGGGTAGGGCTTCCGTAACTAAACCTTCGAAAGTGACTTTTGCTTCTCTCGGGTTTTTTTTTTCTCTCCTATTTTTTTTTTCTGTCATATTTTTTTTTCTCCTATTTTTCGATTTTGATTTTCAAATAAAAATACAACGTTTTTTTTTATTTGAAAAATAGGAAGTTCGAGATAGAATTCGAGTACTATAGGAGGGGCGATTACCATATATAACATAAGACTTCTCCCCCAATTCTGTTTAGTCGAGCTTCTCGATCTGTCATTATACCTCGAGAAGTAGAAAGAATAGCAATTCCCATTCCGCCCAAAACTTTAGGAATTCCTTGATAGTTGGCATAAATTCGTAAGCCGGGTCGGCTGATACGCTTTAAAAAGGTTCTAGTTCTATATATTCCTTTTCTAGTCTTTCTCTTTTGATGTCGCAAAGTTGAAACCAAGAAATATCTGTTACTTTCCTGATGTTTCCGAACACTTTCAATAAAACCCTCTCGTAGAAGTATTTTAACAATGTTTTCGGTAATATTTGTAGATACTACTCGAACTGTTCCTTTTTTATTCATGTCCGCGTTTCTTATAGAGGTTAGTAAATCAGCAATAGTGTCCTTGCCCATAAGACTCTAATTCTAGGTTCCTCCTAATTTTTCTATAATCAACATGTTTTCTTTTTTTTTTCTTTTACTTTTGGATTTTAAAGCATATACGTGAGACATAATCTACTAATTTTTTCTTTGATCTATATCTCGCCTACTAGTATTTATAATACTTCAGGAGCTAATGAAACTATTTTAGTAAAATTCAATTCTCTCAATTCCTCGGCGATCGCGCCAAAAACTCGAGTTCCTTTCGGATTTCCTTTTTGATCAATGATAACCGCTGCATTGTCATCATAGCGTATTATTATACCGTCTTCGCATTTGAACTCTTTACATGTACGTACAATTACAGCTCGAATTACTTCGGATCTTTCTAGAGGCATTTGGGGCACTGCGTCTTTGATTACAGCAACAATAACATCACCAATACGAGCATATCGCTGATTACTAGCAGCTCCTATGAATCGAATACACATCAATTTTCGAGCTCCACTGTTATCTGCTACATTTAAAAGGGTCTGAGGTTGAATCATATTATTTTGATTTCAATTTGTTATTTCTATGCAAAAGGATGAAAGAAATATTGTCCTTCCAGAAAAAAAAACCAGGTTTTTTTTATCTTCAATACTCCTTTTTTTGGATGCTATATCTCTAATCGAAGAAATTGACTTCGTATGGGCATTTTACTGGCAGCTATGGAGATAGCTGCTCTAGCTACAGTTTCAGATACTCCGCCCATTTCATAAAGTATTCGACCTGGTTTAACAACGGCTACCCAATATTCGGGGGATCCCTTTCCTGAGCCCATACGTGTTTCCGTGGGTCTTAGTGTAACCGGTTTGTCGGGAAATATACGTACCCATATTTTTCCACCACGACGTGCATATCGTGTCATTGCTCTTCGTCCTGCTTCTATCTGTCTCGACGTGATCCAAGCGGGTTCAAGTGCTTGCAGAGCATATCTACCAAAACAAATACGATTGCCTCGGCAGGATTTTCCCTTCATTCTTCCTCTATGTTGTTTACGAAATCTGGTTCTTTTGGGGTTATAGTCGAAAGGTTCTTTCTTAGTTCCATCTCTACTGCAAAACTGGACATGAGAGTTTCTTCTCATCCAGCTCCTCGCGAATGAAATGAGAAAGCGTGCAAATTTCTCTAATTCCATACTATTTTGGAATATTATGGATAGATGCACATTAATAGATAATAGAAAAAGTTAGGGTTTTTTTAATATTGAATTTGTTCAAATAGAAAAATATATAGTCAAGAAAGAAGATCTAGAATATATCTAGATGTGTGTGTCTATTTATCTATATTCTATATTTATAGATAATGTAATCTTTCTTAAAAAAAAAATCTCCTTATTTTGTTTTGACTCTTATTGAATCGCGGGAAAGTATTCTAATTCAATAAAGATTTCGCGGGCGAATATTTACTCTTTCCTGTCTTATTTGTTAATTTATAACCTTACCAAATAAGGCAATTTTTTTGGTTTGTTCCGCCATCCCACCCAATGAAGTCTTAGGATTCTTTTCAATAAAATCCTATGCAGTCATAGGTTCTGTCGTTCCCACTACTTCTCCTTTAATGGTTAGGTCTGAATCCCACAATGGAGCTTTCCAAAAATTTCTTTCCGAGTCAATTTTCTCAGTTTTATTAACCCGGGCCGCTCTTTATTTTATTATTGCTTAAAATTTCTATTTTTTGTTTCAAGTTACGATTTCGAATTCTCTGTTATTTTTATTATATTGATGCTTTATCACATTGCCTTTTATGATGTAACTCATAGACCATACATATTGGAATCCTATATCTTTCTTATTCTTCTTCCTTCTTTCTATCATCCCTCCTTTTATCCACATCCCTTTAGTTTTGCTTCACAACCTAGAATCCGTTTTCTTTTTTAGAGAAAAAATTGCAGTTGCTACAACTATATGATAGATCTACTCATTTATGATAGATGTATTTATTCATATAGTGACTGTTTCTTAGTTAGGATCTCGACAATACGAAGCAATAGGTTGGTTATTAGTTAATTTTCTATAATTACTAAGTTTTTTCTTTTTCTATTTATAGTAGGGTTCAGTCAATTTTTTTTGAATCTCCATTTTTGACTCTAAAGAAAAAACTAACGAGTCACACACTAAGCATAGCAATTATATTAAAAGATTTATCAATTTTCATTAAATCTTATAGAAAGAGGTAGAATTTCTTCTTTTTTTTTTCAGGGATTTCAGGAAAAATAGGGCTCTTGTCATTTTTTATTCTATCACTGAACAGAATGGGAAGACAAGGCTAGTTATTCTTCGTCTACGAATATCCAAATTTTTACACCTAATACTCCATAGATAGTTCGAATTGGATAGCAGCAATAATCAATTTTAGCGCGAATTGTTTGGAGGGGAAGTCTACCCTTTTTGATGCATTCGGCACGTGCAATTTCTTTCCCTGCGAGACGACCTGCAATTTTTACTTTTACCCCCCTTATATCTGCTTTTTTAGTTAATTCAATGGCTTTTTTCATTGCCTTTCGGAATGAGACTCTATTTTTTAATTGGAAAGCTATATATTCTGCAAGAATGTTAGGTTGTCTATAAGGTTCTTTCACTTTTTCAATAGCAATATTAAGTCTCTGGTTTACAGAATTAACTTCCTTTTGTAGATCTTTCTCTAATTCTTCGATTGCTCCTTTTTTCTTTAATAAATTGGGGAATCCAATATGGATTATGACGTGGATCGTATCGATTTCTTTTTGAATTTCTATACGTGTAATTACTTCAGAACTTGAGCCTGAGTCCATTTTTCTATTATGTGTAATTACTTCGGAACTTGAGTCTGATTCTATTTTTCTATTCGAGCCTTTTTTCCTATTCTTTTGTATATAGTTCTTGATACAATTCCGTATTTTTTTATCTTCCTGTAGACCTTCAGAATAATTTTTTGGTTGTGCGAACCAAAAGGAATGGTGATTTTGGGTTGTACCAAGTCTGAAACCGAGTGGATTTATTTTTTGTCCCATATTTTTCTATTCTATTTTTTTTTTTACTGGGAATCGAAATCTAAGATGGATCTAAAGATTATTTAGATTTCTTTACTATATTTAGTACAATTGTTATATGACACATGGTTTTTTTTATGGGAGAACTACGTCCTCGAGCTCGAGGTCTTAATTTTTTCATGATAGTACTCCTACTGACTTCGGCTTTAGTGATGAATAAATTCGCTTTGTCGAAATCCCTATAATGAGTAGCATTTGCTGCTGCCGAATAAACCAACTTTAGGATGGGATAAGATGCTCGATAAGGCATGAGGTTCAGTATCATAACAGTTTCCTCGTAGTAACGCCAGCGAATCTCATCAAGAACTCTTTGTGCTTTGAAAACAGACATATGGATGCGTTTTTGTGCTTTGAAAACCCGTTCGAACTTAAGTAGACGATCGGTTGGAACTTTCCTTGCGAGTTTCCTTAGCCCACTCTTCTTCTTCTTTATCCTAGGGGTATACTTTACCAGTTTGAAACTTGTCATAAATAAGGTTATTCCCCGCCTACCTTTGTTTTTTTTTTTATTTTGAATCTTTCTATTCTGAATTCAGTTAACGACGAGATTTAGTATCTTTTCTTGCACTTTCATAACTCGTGAAATGCCGAGTAGGCACGAATTCCCCCAATTTGCGACCTACCATAGGATTTGTTATGTAAATAGGTATATGTTCCTTTCCATTATGAATCGCGATTGTATGGCCAACCATTGCGGGTAGAATGCTAGATGCCCGGGACCACGTTACTATTGTTTCTTTCTCCTCCTTCATATTGACCTTTTCGATTTTTGCCAATAAATGATGAGCTACAAAAGGATTCGTTTTTTTTCGTGTCACAGCTGATTACTCCTTTTTTCCATTTTAAAGAGTGGCATTCTATGTCCAATATCTCGATCGAAGTATGGAGGTCAGAATAAATAGAATAATGATGAATGGAAAAAAGAGAAAAATCCTTTAGCTGGATAAGGGGCGGATGTAGCCAAGTGGATCAAGGCAGTGGATTGTGAATCCACCATGCGCGGGTTCAATTCCCGTCGTTCGCCCATCGCATTATTGCAAATTCCAAAAATGCAATTTTCCATATTCCTAGTTACGTATTTACTTACGGCGACGAAGAATAAAACTATCACTATATTTTTTCCTTTTCCTAGTTCTTCTTCCAAGCGCAGGATAACCCCAAGGGGTTGTGGGTTTTTTTCTACCAATGGGGGCTTTCCCTTCACCGCCCCCATGGGGGTGGTCCACAGGGTTCATAACTACCCCTCTTACTACGGGGCGTTTACCTAGCCAACACTTAGATCCGGCTCTACCCAAACTTTTTTGGTTCACCCCAACATTACCCACTTGTCCGACTGTTGCTAAGCAATTTTGGGATACCAAACGGACCTCCCCAGATGGTAATCTTAAAGTGGCCGATTTACCCTCTTTTGCAATCAGTTTCGCTACAGCACCTGCTGCTCTAGCTAATTGCCCACCCCTTCCACGTGTGATTTCTATGTTATGTATGGCCGTGCCTAAGGGCATATCGGTTGAAGTAGATTCTTCTTTTCTCTCAAAAAACCCCTTCCCAAACTGTACAAGCTTCTTCCAAAGCATACAGCTTTCTAGATGTATATGACGATCTCTAGACAGATGGATCTTATATGAATCGTATGATGAAGTACCACATGAGTGGATATATAGGAAAGGAATCCAAATCTGCCGAATCGCTCATGTTATGATCTTCTACATCCTAGGTCTCCGCGTTCCGTCATCTGGCTTATGTTCTTCATGTAGCATTCAGATCGAATGACTCTATGAAATTACGTCGATACTTCCACATATTATGGGTAACGTAGGAGACATCCCTATTTTCCCCGGGGGGTCTTAATTACCACTGCTTAGCTTTCAATTCGCCTCTGACCATCAAATTAAATGTGAATAACCCGTCCTCCTCTCTTTGAAACAAGGGGCGCTTCCGGTTCTGTGCGTGCTTCAAACAATTTTGTCTTCTCCATATTACCATATCTCTAGAGTCAATAATTTTCTATGAGGAACTACTGAACTCAATCACTTGCTGCCGTTACTCAACAGTTTTCTGTTGAGGTCTATCCCGTAGAGGTAGTCAAATTGGATCAGTGATCGATTTCTAGGTTTCGTCGTAAACCTAATTGGTTACTTCCAATTACGTAAATCAATAGTTCAAACCGCACTCAAAGGTAGGGCATTTCCCATTGATATAGGAACTTTTGTACCAGAAACAATAGTATCTCCAATTATAGCCCCTCTGGGATGTAAAATATATCTCTTCTCACCATCCCCATAGTGTATGAGACAAATGTATGCATTTCGATTAGGGTCGTATTCTATGGTTACGATTCTACCAGATATGTCTTTTTGATTCCGTCGAAAATCGATTTTACGGTATAGGCGCTTATGACCTCCCCCTCTATGCCTTGCGGTAATGATTCCTCTGGAATTACGACCTTTACCACAACGGTGCCGTCCATGGATCAAATTATTTCGTGGATTGGATTTCACTTGCCTGTCTACGGTTCCCTTGCGTGTGCTCGGGATAGGTGTTTTGTATAAATGTTTCGCCGTATTATTAAGTATTCTCCTTTAGTTTTTTTCTCTATCTAGAAGTGGAATAGAATAACCCGGTTGAAGGGTAATGATCATACGTCTGTAATGCATTGTATGTCCCAGAATAGGTCCCATTCTTCTACCCTTTCCGGGTAGTCGATGGCTATTCACAGCTACTACCTTAACACCAAAGAAGAGTTCGACCCAATGCTTTATTTCTGTCTTAGTGAATCCCGATTCGACATTAAAAGTATATTGATTCTTTCCCAATAAACGAAGACTTTTTTCTGTAAATACTGCGTATTTGATTCCATCCATAAATCGACTTTCCCTCCTATGCTCTGAGTTCCAGTATCGATAAGAATTCGAGTTCTTATTGTTCTTATGTTATGGTATGAATATACCATACCAATTCGTTATGTATGGATGATGGATGAGATTCCATGGATAGAGAGCCAGTTCCAATAGACTTATGGAACGTTCCCGTTCGCGTGCATCCAGCAGGAATTGAACCCGCAAATTTACCAATTATGAGTTGGGCGCTTTAACCATTCAGCCATGGATGCTTAACAGGGATCATCGTACATCGTAAATAACCAATTTTCATATAGAAAGACATATCATAGAAAAATGAAATCGAAAATATTCGGAGATGGCAAATATTCGGAGATGACTATGAAAACACCTCTCTGGATCCTCGAATTGAAAGAGAGATTGAGAGGGATCAAGAATCCTAATTCTCGCTATTTGGAATGGATCCAATTCTATTGAGTCTGACTCATAGTGATCATTTCTCTTTAGCAAAGAATGACCTTGGTTATCAAAGGATTGAACAACCGGGATCCATTTACTTATGATACCTAGTTGACATTGATAACAAGGATCTAATGAATTATGAGTTTAATAGATCCTCTTTAGCAGAAAGACGTATATTCCTTGCTCATTATCAGACAATCACTTATTCCCAAACCTCGTGTGGGGCTAATCGTTTTCATTTACCATCTCATGGAAAACCCTTTTCGTTCCGCTTAGCCCTATCGGGTATTTTAGTGATAGGTTCTATAGGAACTGGACGATCCTATTTGGTCAAATACCTAACGAAAAATTCCTATTTTCCTTTCATTAAGGTACGAGGGCTTCTTATTCCACAAGAACGAAAGCACCTTTTCATTCTTTCATATACTAGGGGTTTTTACTTGGAAAAGACAATGTTCCATACTAAAGGATTCGGGTCCATAACCACGAGTTCCAGTGCACTAGATCTTGTAGCACTTAGCAACGAGGCCCTATCCATTAGTATTCCACATAAGAAATCCATTATAGAAACTAATACAATTAGATTGGCTCTTCATAGACAAACTTGGGGTTTGCGAGCCAAGGTAAGACCGGCTCGGGATCATGGGACCCTTTTCTATCAGATAGGAGGGGCTCTTGTACAAAATAGACTTCTAAGTAATAACCCCATAGAATCTATCTATATAAAGATAAAGAGGCAATCGTGTCAGGAAGCGGGTTTTTCTTTGGCCAAAGGGTACTTCGAACTTGGAACGAGCATGAAGAGATTAACGAGACTTCTTTCTCTTTTGAGTTTTTCTGGCGGACCGGTCGCGCAAGATCTTTGGTCTTCCCCCGGAACCGATGAAAAAAAGTGGGTCGCTTCTTATGGACTCGCTCAGAATGATTCTTCTCTATCTATAGTTCATGGCCTATTAGAAGTAGAAGGTGCTCTGGTGCAATCCTTACCGACAGAAAAAGATTGCAGTCAGGTTGATAATAATCGAGTGCCATTACTTCGTCGGTCCGAACCAAGGAATCCGTTAGAAATGTTTTGAAATGGATATTGTTCTCTCTTTGATCAGGGATTGCTATATGAAAAGAAGTGGAGTTTGAAAAAGGGAACGGAATGGTCAAACCGGAACTGCTAGAGGAACGAATTTTCAATAGCATAACTTGGGCTCCTAGAATATGGCGCCCTTGGGACAATCTATTTGATTGCAGGGTTTTGTTCCGAAGCAAAGATATCCGCGGAGGCCGGTTCGTTCGTCCTATTCTGATATTCAGGACCAAGAGGTACTGGATTCTCTTTCGGATAGGCCCTGAAAGGAGAAGAAAGGCTGAAATGCCAACGGACCTCTGTCTATTCTCTAATTCACCCGATCCGATAGTACCCGTTTTTGGAACGTCCAGTGCCAAAGTCACTGAATGGGTAAGTCACCAATCCAATCCCTTTGACAAATCGGGTGTCATATTAGATATCATATTCTATATATATAGAAATATCATAGAATAGACATATAGAATTTTTGGTCGGGAAATTCGAATGAATCATTGAGTGAAAAAGGAGCAAAGAATGACAAAAGACGAGACTCTACTAGTCTTCACTCTTGTGGTTTCCTCGGTTTCTGTTTTCTTATTCGGGATCTTGCTTTTCATGGTTCTCATCTCTGCAACTCGCGATTTTCGCGAGAGAACCAAATCCAAGTTGGTGAAGATCATGATTTGGGCTGGCATAGTAGTTATTACCTTTGCAATTGCGGTTCGAATCTATCCGATCTTTATCTTTTTGCTCAAAGAACGAATAAAACCCCTTGTCGAAGCCCTTTACGATAAGCTTCCCTGGATCTGGGAAGTTTCTCTTTCACGGTATTGGGATCGTTTGATCGATTTCTTGATCGCTACTTATGGGCGTGCGCTCAAAGGATACAAACAGGAATTCGCAAACAAAAAGGGGAATTCGTAGTCACTTTTTCCTGTCGCGTAAAAAAAAGGCTTTACGCGAGAGCAATAGAGGTTGGGATACATCTATCTCTTCTG